CGATCTCCGGATTACAAGACCGGCGCTTTTTGATTAAGCTACTAGGGCAGTTGCAGTTCAGGGCTTTATTTTCTAGAAAGCCAGCTAATGGGTTTAAAACTAGAAATAGTAGGAAGTAGAGGGCGGAGGCGACTTGTCCAATAATGATGAAGGGGTGTTCGACTGGCATGCCTCCGATTCAGGTTAGGATGGCTACATCTGCAATTAGTGTTCAAAATAATAATTGGGCGAAGGGACGGAAGGTTAGTCCTTGTTGTTTAGAGGTGTGTAAGAGGGGAACAACTATTAGGACGAGGATGGAGAAGAGGAGAGCCAAGACACCTCCCAGTTTGTTAGGGATAGATCGTAGGATGGCATAGGCGAAGAGGAAATATCATTCTGGTTTAATATGAGGAGGGGTTACTAGCGGGTTGGCAGGGGTGAAGTTTTCGGGGTCTCCTAAAAGGTTTGGTGAGAATAGGGCTAGTGAGGCTAAGGCTAATAGGAGAATAAAGAAACCGAGAAGGTCTTTATAAGAGAAGTAGGGGTGGAAGGAGATTTTATCTGCGTCGGAGTTTAATCCAATTGGGTTGTTTGAGCCTGTTTCGTGTAGGAAGAGCGCGTGTAGTACTGTGGCTGCGATAACTACAAATGGAAGGAGGAAGTGGAATGTGAAGAATCGTGTAAGGGTTGCATTGTCTACGGAAAAGCCCCCTCAGATTCATTGTACTAGAGCATCTCCTATATAGGGGACGGCGGAAAGGAGGTTTGTGATTACTGTGGCGCCCCAAAATGATATTTGACCCCAGGGCAGTACGTATCCTACGAAAGCAGTTGCTATTACTAAGAGGAGGAGGATTACTCCAATGTTTCATGTCTCTTTATATAGGTAAGAGCCGTAGTATAATCCCCGTCCGATGTGTAAGTAAATACAAATAAAGAAGAATGAGGCTCCATTGGCGTGAAGGTTTCGGATAATTCAGCCGTAGTTGACGTCTCGGCAGATGTGGATTACTGATGAGAAGGCAGTTGAAATATCAGATGTATAGTGTATTGCGAGGAATAGCCCAGTTAGAATTTGTATAGTGAGACATAGTAGTAGGAGGGAGCCGAAATTTCATCAGGCAGAGATATTTGAGGGCGCGGGGAGGTCAATTAAGGCGTCGTTTAGAATTTTGAATAGTGGGTGGGTTTTTCGGGTGACCATAAGTTCTTGTAGTTGAATTACAACGGTGGTTTTTCGAGTCATTGGTCCTGGTTAAAATCCGGGTGAGAATTATGTCATATCTTATTGATCTTCTTTTGTTAGGACTGGTGGTAGGGTTGGTTGGGGTTGCTTCTAATCCTGCTCCATATTTTGCTGCTTTGGGGCTGGCTGTTGCGGCGGGAGTTGGCTGTGGGGTATTGGTTGGGCATGGTGGGTCGTTAGTGGGTTTAATATTATTTTTGATTTATTTGGGGGGAATGTTGGTTGTGTTTGCATATTCAGCGGCGTTGGCGGCTGAGCCTTTTCCTGAATCATGGGGGGTGGGGTCTGTTAAGGTTTATGTTTTAATGTATTTGTTGGGGGTGGGGGTAGCAGTGTGATGGTTTTGGGGAGGTTATGGGGGAAGTTGAGTGGTTGATGAGTTTAAAGAGTTTTTTGTGGTACGGGGGGATATTAGTGGGGTTTCTTTGATGTATTCTGTTGGGGGAGGGATACTTGTTGTGTGTGCTTGGGTATTGTTGTTGTGTCTTTTTGTAGTGCTGGAGTTGACTCGGGGACTGAGCCGTGGGGCGCTTCGAGCAGTTTAAAGCGTGGTTATAAGGGCAATTGCTAGAGCTGTGGAAATTAGGTAGAAGGTGAGGTAAATTTTAACAATGTTTGGGCTGGTGCTGTCAAATATGGTGGAAATGTGGTGGTGGAAGGGGTGTAATCCTTTAGGTCCCATCTCTAATCACTGTCGATCAAATTTTGTGGCTTGTTTACCTAAGGCAAGGTTAAGTTTTGGTGTGAGGCGGTGGATGATATGTGGGAAGAAGCCTAATATGTTTGAGAAGTTGTGTAGTAGAAGGGAGGGGGTGATTTTGATTTGTTTTGTGGTTGTAGTGGCTAGGGCGAAGGCGATGACAAGGCCTGTGATTGTAACTGCTAGTGCGGCCAGTTTTAATGATAATGGTATGGTTAGGGTTGGGGTTTTTAAGGGGAGGAAATTGGAGGTAATAATAAGGCCTGCAATAATGCTTCCTCAGGCTAGTCGTTCGATTGGTGCGATGATTGCGGTTTGGTTTTCATTAATGGGAGAGAGGGGGGGAAATCGGGGGGAGCCTATTGTTACGAAGAAAATGACCCGTAGGCTGTAAACTGCGGTAAAAGAGGTGGCGATTAGTGTGAGAGCTAGGGCTCAGGCGTTTAAGTAGGAGGTATTAAGGGCTTCAATAATTGCGTCTTTTGAGAAGAAGCCTGCTAGAAAGGGCATGCCCGTTAATGCTAGGCTGCCGATGATAAGGCAGGAGGATGTGAAGGGCATTAGTTTATGTAGGCCCCCTATTTTTCGGATATCTTGTTCATCGTTGAGGCTGTGAATAATTGAGCCTGAGCATAGGAATAACATGGCCTTAAAGAAGGCATGTGTGCAAATGTGTAGGAAGGCTAATTGTGGTTGATTTAAACCAATGGTGACTATCATTAGACCTAGTTGACTGGATGTTGAAAAAGCGACGATTTTTTTGATGTCATTTTGGGTTAGGGCGCAGGTAGCAGTAAATAGGGTTGTTAGGGCTCCTAAACATAGGCAGGTGGTTAAGGCTAGCTGATTATCTTCTATCAGGGGGTGTAGTCGGATTAATAGGAAGATTCCTGCGACTACTATTGTGCTTGAGTGTAGTAGGGCTGAGACGGGGGTTGGGCCCTCTATTGCTGAAGGGAGTCATGGGTGTAGTCCAAATTGGGCGGATTTTCCTGTAGCAGCTAGGATGATGCCTAGTAAAGGCAGTGTTATATCAAATTCTTTGGATAGTAGAAAGATTTGTGGGATTTCTCAGGAGTTCAGGTTTATTGCGATTCAGGCGATGGCTAGAATTAGGCCTACGTCTCCTACGCGGTTATATAAGACTGCTTGAAGGGCTGCTGTATTGGCGTCAGCTCGTCCATGTCATCATCCAATTAGTAGAAAGGATATGATGCCAACCCCTTCTCATCCGATGAAGAGTTGAAAAAGGTTATTAGCAGTGACTAAGATAATTATTGCCACTAGAAATAGTAAGAGGTATTTGAAGAAGCGGTTTAGGTGTGGGTCGGAGTGTATATATCATGATGCAAATTCTAAAATAGACCATGTTACATAAAGGGCGATTGGGGTGAAGATTAGTGAGTAATGATCAAACTTGAAGCTGATATTAATGTCAAAATTTATAATATTTATTCAGTTTCAAGTGGTAATAATACTTTCTGTTCCTTGGTCGAGAAAAATTATAAGGGGGATAATGTTAATAAAAAAGGCGGTGCTTACGGCTGTTTTGGCGTGTTTAATAGCTCAATTTTGGACTAGGGGCTTGGGGCTTAGTGTTGCTAAAAGGGGCCAGACTAGAACTGTTAGAGTGAGAAGTAGGGTAGTAGTTATGATAATATTCATCATAGCTGCTACTTGGAGTTGCACCAAGAGTTTTTGGTTCCTAAGACCAACGGATGGACTATTATCCTTTAGAAGCATTGTATGAATGAGCCGCGGAGTTTAACCGCGGAGATAGGGGTTAGCAGTCCTTATTGCCTCGGGCCTCTTTCGGTGGATAAGGGGATTTTAACCTCTGTTTTTAGAACCACAATCTAATGTTTTGTATTAAACTATACCTACAGTACCATCAGCCTCATATGATTTCTGGTTTTACGATGAGGAGGAGGATTGGGAGCAGGTGAAGTGTTATTAAGAGGTGTTCTCGTGTGTGGAAGGGTTGTAGATTAATGATATGTTGTGGGAGGGGGCCGCGTTGGGTTATTAGGAATAAGTATAGGGAGTAGGCTGCGGTGATCAAGGTACCTGCTCCGGTAAGGGCCAAGGTTCATGGAGATCAGTTAAATATTGCTGTAATAATTGTTAGTTCTCCTATCAAGTTTGGAAGAGGGGGGAGGGCTAGGTTTGCTAGGTTTGAGATGAATCATCAAGTGGCGGTTAGGGGGAAGATAAGTTGAAGGCCTCGAGCTAAGATTATGGTTCGACTGTGAGTTCGTTCGTAAGCTGTGTTGGCCAGACAGAATAGGGCGGAGGATACAAGGCCGTGGGCAATTATTAATACTAGGGCCCCGGTGAAGCCTCATGGGGTTTGAATTAAAATACCTCCTGCTACCAATCCTATGTGGCTAACAGAGGAGTAGGCGATTAGTGATTTTAGGTCAGTTTGTCGTAGGCAGATTGAGCCCGTCATTACTACGCCTCATAAGGCTAGTGCAATAATAGGGTAAACAAGTTCTTTTGATAAGGGGTCTAGGATAATTATTATACGTATTATGCCATATCCTCCTAGTTTTAGGAGAATTGCTGCTAGTACTATTGAGCCTGCTACTGGGGCCTCTACGTGAGCTTTAGGCAGTCAGAGATGTACTCCATATAGGGGCATCTTTACTAGGAATGCAATTAGGCAGCCTGCTCATCAGATTTTATCTCCTCAGGAGGCGAGAGCTAAGGGGCGAGAGTGTTGAATGGTAAGTATTGAGAGGGTCCCTAGGTCTTGGTGAAGAAGTAATAGGGCCACGAGGAGGGGGAGGGAGCCGGTCAGAGTATAAAATAAGAAGTATGTTCCTGCGCTTAGTCGTTCGGCCTGGTTTCCTCAGCGGGTAATAATAATTAAGGTGGGGATAAGGGTGGCCTCAAATATTACATAAAATATAATGATCTCAGTAGCCCCGAATGCTATAATTAAGAAGGTTTGTAGTGAGGCTAAAAGGGTAATGTAGCTTCGTTGTCGATTAATGGGTTCTGTCTTAATATGATTTTGACTTGCCAGAATTATAAGGGGCAATAGTCAGCAGGTAAGTACTAAGAGGGGGGTCGATAAGGGGTCGGTGCCTATATAAAGGTTAGAGGAGGCTCATCCTGTCTCCGAGGAGCAGTTAATTCAGTTGAGACTAATAAGTGCAATGATTAGGCTTTGTAGAGTTGTGGTGGTTCATAGTCATTTTGAGGGGGAGAGCCAAATTGTGGGGAATAGCATAATTGTTGGAATTAAGATTTTTAACATTGTAGGAGGTTTAGGGCTTGGAGTCGGTCGGTTCCATGGGTGCGGGCTGTGGCAACGAGGAGGGCTAGGCCTGCACTGGCTTCGCAGGCTGAAAAGGCTAGTAGGAGAATAGGAGCGGCAGAAAAGGCGGTTGTTTCTAGCTGTAGCATCCATAAGGCAAGGGCAATAAATAGTGATAATATCATTCCTTCTAGACAAAGAAGAGCGGATAAAAGGTGAGTGCGGTGGAAAGCCAGGCCTATGAGCCCTAGGGTGAATGCTGAGGTGAAGCTGAAGTATACGGGGGTCATAAGGGGATCACGGAATTTAACCGTGGTTTTTTGAGCCGAAATCAAAGGTCTTTGTTTGGACTAATCCCCTATTCAGCCCACTCTAGGCCTCCTTGTAGTCATTCATAAACTAGGCCTAGTGTAAGCAGAATTAAGACGGTTGCAGCTCATAGGAGGGTGTAGGTTGGATTTGGTAATTGGTTGCCTCAGGGAAGTGGGAGAAGGAGAGCAATTTCTAGGTCAAATAATAGAAATAAAATGGCAATTAGGAAGAATCGTAGTGAAAAAGGCAGGCGTGCTGATCCTAAGGGGTCAAATCCACATTCGTATGGTGAGAGTTTTTCTGCATCTGGGTTTATCTGGGGTAGTCAAAATGATACTAGGGCTAAGACTATGGAAAGTGCTGTGGTGATAAGCAAGATAGTTATGATTAAATTCATTATCTTTCCTTGGAGTTTAACCAAGACTAGGTGATTGGAAGTCACTCGTACTAGCTTTAAATACTAGAAAGATATGAGCCTCATCAGTAAATAGAGACATAAAGGAAGAGTCATACTACATCTACGAAGTGTCAGTATCAGGCAGCTGCTTCAAATCCAAAGTGATGTTCTGATGTGAAGTGGTATTGGACTTGTCGCAGGAGGCAGACGGCAAGGAATGTTGAGCCAATAATAACATGTAGTCCGTGGAAGCCTGTGGCTACAAAGAAAGTTGAGCCGTAAACTCCGTCTGCGATGGTGAAAGGGGCTTCATAGTATTCTATGGCTTGTAAGGCGGTGAAGTAGAAACCTAGTAGGATTGTTAGGGCAAGGGATTGAATTGCTTGTTTGCGACCTCCTTCTATTAGGCTGTGATGGGCTCATGTTACTGTTACGCCCGAGGCCAAGAGGACGGCGGTGTTAAGCAGGGGCACTTCAAATGGGTCCAGGGGGGTGATGCCAGTGGGAGGTCAGCATCCTCCTAGCTCTGGTGTGGGGGCGAGACTGGAGTGATAAAAGGCTCAGAAAAACCCTAGGAAGAATAGTACTTCTGAGGTGATAAACAGGATTATTCCATAGCGCAGGCCTTTTTGGACGGGGGGTGTGTGGTGTCCTTGGAAGGTACCTTCTCGGACGATATCTCGTCATCATTGATATATTGTGAGGAGCAGTAAAATTAGTCCTAGGGTTATTAGTGTTGTTGAGTGAAAGTGGAATCAGATTGCTAGACCTGAGGTTATTAGGAGAGCAGCTACTGCGCCGGTTAGGGGCCATGGGCTTGGATCAACCATGTGATATGCGTGTGCTTGGTGGGTCATTAGACGTTTTCTTGTAGATATAAACTTAATAGAAGTACGAACACGTAGGCTTGAATGACAGCTACTGCAACTTCTAGTAGGGTTAGTAAAACTAGAAGAATGGCGGTGAGTGTTGCTACTGTGGTTATTATTGGTATTAGGGTAATTGTTGCTGTTGAAATTAGTTGAATGAGCAGGTGACCTGCTGTGAGGTTGGCTGTAAGTCGAACTCCTAGTGCAAGGGGTCGGATGAAAAGGCTAATTGTTTCGATGATAATAAGGATTGGAATTAATAGGGCGGGGGTGCCTTCTGGCAGGAGGTGACCTAGGGCTGCGGTGGGTTGATTTCGGAGGCCAATAATAACTGTGGCTAATCACAGTGGGATGGCTAATCCTATATTTAGTGATAGTTGTGTTGTAGGGGTAAAGGTATATGGTAGTAAGCCTAGAATATTCAGTGTAAGAATGAAGATTATTAAAGAGGCTAAAATTATTGCTCATTTATGTCCTCCTAGGTTAAGTGGCATTAATAGTTGTTGTGTAAAGGTTTTAATAAATCAATTTTGTAAGGAGACCAGGCGGTTTGTTTGATAACGGCTAGTGGGAGAAGGAATAAGAATTCATGGTAGGACGAGGGCAATAGTAATTAGTGGAATCCCAAGGTGTGTGGGGCTTATAAACTGGTCAAATAGGTTTAGTGCCATGGTCAGTTTCAGGTGTCTGATTTAAGTTTTTCTGCGCTTAATGCTGTAATTTCATTTGTGAAGGTGTGATTTAAGACTTTGATGGGAATCACTGTTAGGAAGATTAGTCATGAGAAGACAAGGATTGCAAATCATGGGGCGGGGTTTAATTGTGGCATATCACTAGGGGTGGTTGGGGGCCACCAGTCTTTAGCTTAAAAGGCTAACGCTATGCCCTGTTTAGCTTCCCAGTGAGGCGGCTTCAAGCATAATAGAGGATCAGGTTTCAAAATGTTCTAGGGGGACGGCTTCTACGACGATAGGTATGAAGCTGTGGTTGGCGCCGCAGATTTCAGAACATTGGCCGTAGTAGACCCCAGGGCGGGAGGTGATAAAGGATGTTTGGTTTAGTCGTCCTGGGACGGCGTCTATTTTAACGCCTAGTGCGGGAACGGCTCATGAGTGCAGGACGTCTTCGGCGGAGACTAGAATTCGGATGGGGGATTCTATGGGAATTACCATTCGGTGATCTGTTTCAAGTAGTCGGAATTGTCCGGGACTTAGGTCTTGTGTAGGAACTATATATGAATCGAAGGCTAGGTCTTCGTAGTCTGTATACTCATAGCTTCAGTATCATTGATGGCCCATGGCTTTTACAGTTAGGTGGGGGTCGTTGACTTCATCTATTAGGTAGAGGATTCGTAAAGAAGGGAGGGCAATTATAATAAGAATTACTGCTGGGAGGATTGTTCATACAATTTCAATTTCTTGGGAGTCTAGAATGTACTTGTTGGTAAGTTTGGTGGTAACCATTACAACAATAATATAAAGGACAAGAGTGCTGATTAGGAAAACGATTATTAAAGCATGGTCGTGGAAGTGGAGAAGTTCTTCTATTACAGGGGAGGCCGCGTCTTGGAATCCTAGTTGTGAGGGATGTGCCATTAAGCTGTTGAGCTTAAGGTACGCAGGGTTTTAACCTACAACTTTGCCTTGACAAGGCAGGGTTATAATTTTACTAGTACCTTATGGAAGAAAGTGACAGAGTGGTTATGTGGCTGGCTTGAAACTAGTCTATGGGGGTTCGATTCCTTCCTTTCTCGTTAATTTGCCTGTACTTGTACAAAGGCAGGTTCTTCAAATGTGTGGTAAGGTGGGGGACACCCGTGCAGTCATTCCACGTTTGTTAGTGTTAATTCGACGGATAGCACTTCCCGTTTGGCAGTAAAGGCTTCTCAGAGGATAAATAAGAATATTACGACCGCTACTAAGGAAATTAAAGAGCCAATTGAGGAGATGATATTTCATAGTGAATACGCGTCCGGGTAGTCTGAATATCGTCGTGGCATTCCAGCTAACCCTAAGAAGTGTTGGGGGAAGAAAGTAAGATTGACGCCTACAAATATAGTTACGAAGTGGATTTTTGTTCAGGTGTCATGTATGGTAAATCCTGTGAAAAGGGGGAACCAGTGAACGAATGCTCCCATAATGGCGAAGACAGCCCCTATTGACAAGACATAGTGGAAGTGAGCTACTACATAATAGGTGTCATGTAGAACGATGTCTAGGGATGAATTGGCTAGGACAATTCCGGTGAGGCCTCCTACTGTAAAAAGGAAAATAAAACCGAGGGCCCACAGTAGGGGGGTTTCTCATTTAATTGATCCTCCATGTAGCGTGGCGAGTCAGCTGAATACTTTGACTCCTGTAGGAATGGCAATAATTATTGTGGCGGATGTAAAATATGCTCGAGTATCTACGTCTATTCCTACTGTAAACATATGATGAGCTCAGACGATGAAGCCGAGGAGGCCGATGGCCATTATGGCTCACACCATTCCCATATACCCGAAGGGCTCTTTTTTGCCGGCGTAGTAGGCAACAATATGAGAGATTATACCGAAACCTGGTAGAATTAAAATATATACTTCTGGGTGCCCAAAGAATCAGAAGAGGTGTTGATATAGAATTGGGTCTCCTCCGCCTGCGGGGTCAAAGAAGGTGGTATTGAGGTTTCGGTCTGTTAGTAGCATTGTAATTCCGGCGGCTAGCACTGGTAGGGATAATAATAGTAGGACAGCCGTAATCAGGATTGCCCACACTAGTAGAGGTGTTTGGTATTGTGAAATAGCGGGGGGTTTTATGTTAATAATGGTGGTGATGAAGTTAATAGCCCCTAGAATCGAGGAAACTCCTGCAAGATGAAGGGAAAAAATGGTTAGGTCAACAGAAGCTCCTGCGTGAGCAAGATTTCCGGCAAGAGGGGGGTATACAGTTCACCCTGTTCCTGCCCCTGCTTCAACACCTGAGGAGGCGAGAAGCAGAAGAAAGGAGGGAGGGAGTAGTCAGAAGCTTATGTTGTTTATTCGTGGGAATGCCATGTCTGGGGCTCCAATTATCAGTGGTACAAGTCAATTACCGAAGCCTCCAATCATGATTGGTATTACTATAAAGAAAATTATAACAAAGGCATGAGCAGTTACAATAACATTATAAATCTGGTCGTCGCCTAAAAGAGTACCAGGCTGGGCTAGTTCTGCTCGAATAAGCAGGCTAAGGGCTGTGCCAACTATCCCGGCCCAAGCACCAAATACTAAATAAAGGGTGCCAATATCTTTGTGGTTGGTTGAGAAAAATCAGCGCGTGATTGTCACAGGTAGGGTGGCCGAGAGTTAGGCGGTGGATTGTAGCTCCATATACAAAGGTTCAAGTCCTTTTCCTATCAAGCCTTGTGGTGTAAACATGTTGGATTGCAAATCCAAAGAAGCAGGTTAACCCCTGCCGGGGCTTTCCCCGCCTTACTGATTAAAGGCGGGGGAAGTAGATGAATGCTCGCTGGCTTGAGCGTCTAGCTGTTAACTAGGAGTTTGTAGGATCGAGGCCTTCTCATCTAGGAAGGCTTTAGCTTAATTAAAGTGTCTGAGTTGCATTCAGAAGATGTGGGATAGAGTCCTGCAAGTCTTACAGAGACTAGGAGATTTTCACTCCTGCTTAAAGCTTTGAAGGCTTTTGGTCTATGTTATCCTAAGTCTCTAGTTTACTAGTGCTTGGGCTAGGGGTGTTAATGGGAGTAGGAGAAGTGTTGCAGACATAGATATGGCTAGGAGGGTTGTGTTTTGTGTGTTTTGCAGGCGTCAGGGGGCTGAGGCGTTATTTGTGTTTGGTGCTATTGTAAGGGCTATAGTGTAACATAGTCGTAGATAGAAGTAAAGACTTAAGAGGGCGCTTAGGGCTATAATTGTTGCGATTATGGGTAGGCCTTGTGTAGCTAATTCTTGTAGGATTAGTCATTTTGGTATGAAACCTGTGAGAGGTGGAAGACCTCCTAGGGAGAGTAGGGCTAGGGTGGCAATTACTATTATGAGGGGGGATTTTGATCAGGATGTTGCTAGTATATTAATTTTTGTGGCAGATAGTAGCTTGAACGTTAGGAAAGTTGCTGATGTTATTATAATATAAATGGTTAGAGCGAGGATAGTTAGTTGGGGTTTGAGTTGAACAATAATTATTATTCAACCAAGGTGTGCAATAGATGAGTAGGCTAGGATTTTTCGTAGTTGGGTTTGGTTTAGGCCCCCTCAGCCTCCAATAAATACAGATAACAAGGCTAAGGTGGTTAGTAATTGGGGGTGGGTAGTTTGAGCAATTTGAATAATTAGTGCGAATGGTGCTAATTTTTGTCAGGTGGCTATGATTAGCCCTGTGGGCAGATCTAGGCCTTGTATTACTGAGGGTATTCAGAAGTGTACGGGGGCTAGTCCTACTTTTAGTGCTAATGCTATTATAGCGAGGGTTGTTGCGATTGGATGGGTTAGGCATGTAATGTTTCATTCTCCGGTGGTTCAGGCATTGATGGTACTGGCAAAGAGAATTGTTGCTGCGGCGGTGGCTTGGGCTAAGAAGTATTTGGTGGTGGCTTCTGCTGCTCGGGGATGGTGATGTTGGGCTATTAGGGGTATAATTGCTAGGGTGTTAATTTCAAGTCCTATTCAGGCGAGAAGTCAGTGGGAACTCATGAAAGTGAGGGTTGTGCCTAGGCCTAGACTGGAAAGGAGGATTATGGTAATGTAGGGGTTCATTGGTAAGAGAAGGATTTTAACCTACATTTTTGGGGTATGGGCCCAAAAGCTTGATTTAGCTGATCTTACTAGGAAGTGGTGTAGTGGAAGCACTTGGAGTTTTGATCTCTAGGATATGGGTTCGAGTCCCTTCTTTCTAAGGAGTTGGGAGGATTTTAACCTCCGTAAGTCACTCTATCAAAGTGGTCCTTGGGCATTCAGGCACAGCTCCTTGCTATAGTTGGGGGGGCAACCCTATGAGTGCAATTGGCAGGGCGGCGTGTCATAAAATGAGGGCTAGTGTTATGGGTAGGAAGTTTTTTCATACTAAGTGCATAAGTTGATCATATCGGAATCGGGGGTAAGAAGCACGTACTCATAGGAAAAGTACTGAGAGTAATGCAGTTTTTGTTATAATGTTGAGGGAGGTTAATTCTGGTGTTGGAGAATAGGTGGCCCCTAAAAATAGAATGGTTGATAGTGTATTTATTAGGAGGATGTTAGCATATTCGGCTAGGAAGAATAGTGCGAACGGGCCCCCTGCATATTCTACGTTAAATCCAGAGACTAGCTCTGACTCTCCTTCTGTAAGGTCAAATGGGGCTCGGTTCGTTTCAGCTAGGGTGGAGATATATCATATAGCGGCGAGGGGTCAGGCTGGTAATAATAGTCAGATTGCTTCTTGGGTGGTGTTAAATATTTGTAGGGTGAAGCCTCCTGTGAAGATAATAATGGATAGTAAAATTAGACCGAGGCTGACTTCATATGAAATGGTTTGTGCGACAGCTCGAAGGGCTCCAATTAGGGCGTATTTTGAATTGGATGCTCATCCTGAACCTAAGATAGCATATACTGCTAGGCTTGAGAGGGCTAGGATGAATAGTATGCCTAGGTTAAGATCAACTACGGGGTGGGGGATGGGTATTGGTGCTCATAATATTAAAGCTAGTGTGAGGGCCAGGACGGGTGTGGTGAGGAATAAAATTGGGGAGGAGGTGGAAGGTCGGATGGGTTCTTTGATGAATAGTTTGACGCCGTCCGCAATTGGTTGTAAGAGGCCGTAGGGGCCGACTACATTGGGACCTTTACGTAATTGTATGTATCCTAGGACTTTCCGTTCAATAAGCGTAAGGAAGGCAACTGCTAGAAGTACTGGGATGATGTAGGCTAGGGGATTAATTACATGGGTGGTTAGTAGAGTTAACATAATTAAGAGGGGGATTTGAACCCCCGGGAGAAAGGGCTTAGGCCTTTTGCAATTGCCGGGCTCTGCCATCTTAATTAATCTTATCTTGATTTAGGGTTTTGCTCTCCTTTTACTTAATTTAGTTGGTATCATTAAGTTAGGGTGGGGCGTGTTTTTGACATGGGCCCCCTTCTTTCGGTCCTTTCGTACTAGGAAGAAGTGGCATTACAGATAGAAACTGACCTGGATTGCTCCGGTCTGAACTCAGATCACGTAGGACTTTAATC